TTTTCTAGTCCTATTGGTAAGAAACCCCTTTTGGATTCAATAAGATGTTAATGGAAATAAACCATAACTATGTAGTCCTATTCCTAATAGATTGACCCCAAAATAACATATCCAGATTATAAGAAATCCTATAGACGCCACAATTGCTGAATTTCTACCCTTCAATTTTCTATTTGTTCGAGTATGTAAATAAATTGCGAATACCATCCAAGTAATAAAAGCCCAAGTTTCTTTTGGGTCCCAACTCCAATAGGATCCCCATGCTTCGTTAGCCCAGACTGCTCCAGAAAGAATTCCTATGGTTAAAAAGACAAATCCTAGACTAATAACCCGATAACTCCAATAATCCAATTGTTGAATCAATTGCGACCTGTAATAATTCTTTGGAGAAAAAAAAGAAGTATTTTGTAAAACATTACTTGGTTCATTCATGTATTTGATTTCATCAAAGAAAAACGACTCATTAAAATTTATTAAACGATTATGCGTACAAAAAAACTTTCTGTTTTTTCTAACTGTAATGACTAGAAGTGATACTGATAATAATGATCCACCTAAAAGGGCTGCATAGCTTAATATCATCATACTTACGTGCATTATTAACCACTCAGATTGAAGAGCGGGTACTAATATTGTAGATTCGTGTATTTCAGTTAAAAGACCTGACGTAGCAAAGCCCTGGGTAAAAATAGCACTTGGCCCAATTATTGTGCTTAGAATATTTTTCTTTTTTTTGAAATATGGAATTATATGAATAAGAGAAAAACTCCATGAAAGGAATATTAATGATTCGTATAAATCACTTAGTGGAAAATGTCCCGAATAAATCCAACGAGTAACTAATAATCCGGTTATACAAAAAAAAGTAATTATCATGCCCTTTTCGGCTGAATGATATAGTTTTACGATTTCATCAACTAAAAAGGTTATCAAATAAATTGTAATTCTAATTGAAACGATCGAAAAAGAAATATGAGTTAATATATGCTCTAAGGTTAAAAATATCATAAAATTCAAATGAAAAAGGACTCCCATAATTATAAACTCTAAATCGGGAATTGAATTCATTATTCATTATAGGATCTATTTACTTTTTTTAGGAGATGACATGCCGCCACTCGGACTCGAACCGAGATGCTCTAGCACTGCTTCCTAAGAGCAGCGTGTCTACCGATTTCACCATAGCGGCTTGTCTTGAACTCATAATAGCCTATGAATAAACAATCGTCTAGATTTAAGATGCAATATTTTTTAGGAATGATTCAAATTGCTGAATAAAAATTCGTTCAAAAATGTATTTGAAGGTTCATTATTTTAGTTTAAGGCTTTAGTTTTCTTGTGTATTTTAGACTCGCCTTAACTTGAACTCTTGATAGTCCGACTATAACTTAAGAGACAGAACCCCCCCCAAAATATTGTTTTTTTGTAATGAACTCTTTTTTTTTCCAAAATCGAAACCAACAAAATCAATTTGATCACGCAACAAAAAAACAACTGATTTTGACTCATTCAAAATGGACACTTAAATATTTTCTTTTCACTAAGTGGTTTTAAGTGTATTGCTGGCCAGATATATATGGGTCTGGATAGGAATTCATAGAAAATCGAAAAGTAAAAGTAAGAAAGTTGGACAAAAAGGTTTCGAATTTAAATCAATTAGTTTCAGTGATTTTAGTCACGAAAGATTTTCTATACGCCTTTCTAAGTGTATCTATAGAAAAAACCTTACATTATTGGAACAAATGGGTTGATGGGAACTCCTTGTCTTGCAAATGAGAAAATCTACTAAAAAAGTAGATTTCGTATCTTGTATTTTATTTTTTTGTTGAATTCTTATAAGGTAAACAGAAGAATTCTTATTCTATATATTACTTATTCTACATATTATAAGAGGGGAACGAATTCCATTCCCTGTTGAATTAATCAATAGGAAATGGAAATAGTGATTTTGATTTTTTGAAATGAATTGAGTCAATTTTTGAGCCAGCCCAATTTAGATTATTCTAACGTGTTATGTTTTATTTCTTATTTTATTTGTTTGTCGTACAAAGAAACTTTTTGAATTCCCGGTAGAAAGAGATTTTCCTAAGGAAAACGCCTTTAGCGCTGCCCAATACCCCTTTCTTTTCCAAAAATTTTTACGAATACGCTTTTTTGATGCAGAAGTACGTTTTTTTGGAACTGCCATTTAAAAAAAAATTAAGAGATTTCTCAGTGCTATAGTTGGATGTGAAAGACATCTATTGTTCAAAAAAAAACGCCGCTTTCCTAATTCATTATCGATTTCTTTTCTAGAAAATATTTGTTAAAAAACAAAAAGAATAGATAAGATGAGTGAAAGATATCGGAAAATAATCTAAAATATTCCTAAAAATAGTAAAAAGAAGCATATTCTTTTTGTTTTTCTTTTTTTTTTTTTTAGTAACGTGGCAAACTCGGGAAAAAGATCACAAATTTGACTTGAATTTTCAAATTCGAAGTAAACTAGCAATTAATTTCG